ATCTTACTGTCAATCCATTAATTTATCAACCAAGAATAAAAGACCATAGGAGAAACTCTCTCCACCCCGATTGGCATAAAAGAATGATTCACACCACAAATCTCCCTACACTGCCCAAACATCAACCCAGACCTAATCAGGTGCACCCCCAATTGATTAATCCGACCAGGGATAGCATCCACCTTCACACCAACAGAGGGCAAAGCCCAAGCATGAATAACATCAGCAGACCTCACAAGCACTCGACTATCAACGCCATAAGGCAACACACATCGATTATCGACCTCCAACAAACGATAACCTCCGCTACCTTCATTTGCATTGCCAATCATGTAAGAATCAAAGCCCACAGACTTGCCACCATCCCTGTACTCATACTCCCAATACCACTGATGTCCAATGGCCTTCAATCTCACAGCAGGCCCACCGACTTCATCCAATAAATATAATAGACGAACAGACGGAATAGCTAAGATTAATAAAAGAAGCCCAGGAACCACAGTCCAAGCCGCCTCAAGCGCCTGAGCCTCCACAATAAACCGGGAAGATAATCTCCTCTTCAACAAACACACCATCATATAACCAACAAAAGAAGACACCAAAACAAGAACAAACATAGCATGGTCGTGAAAAAAAGTTAATTCAAACCTTAAAGCACTAAAACTATCCTGAAACCCCAATTGACCTCAAAAGCTCATCTTCCTCACACATCATCTACACATCAACTCAATAAACTAAATCGCCTAAACCTAACGAAAGACAACACCATCTGCAGAGCCACAACCTGCTGTTTTACTTAAACTACTCGTTAATCCTTAATCCCTCCAACCCCATCTCACCATAACCGTCTTATTACAAAAGACCTAATTACTACTTTTCTACAAATTTTTAATAAAGAATACAACCTTATACAAGAGAGAAGAAGCACCTTACCAAAAGGTGCAAGAGAAGTAGCCGAGCTAATATGTAGCTTCTAACTACATAAAGAGAGGTTTAACTCCTTCCACTTCTCTTAAATGAAATCACCAAACAAATTTTTATTTTTGTTTTTGATAATCAGAAGCACTTGCATGGTACTCTCCTCGTCTAATTGGTTAATAACCTGAATAGGCCTTGAAATCAATATGCTAGGGTTCATTCCACTCATATTTTTAAAAGAAACTGCAAACGAGTCAGAAACGGCCATAAAATACTTAGTGCCACAATCGTTAGGCTCAACAATTTTTATCGCCTCTGCTGTAATCTCCCTCTACCTAAATGAGCTACAGTCCCTAATATCAATCGCAATGTGCCTAAAGCTAGGAGCCGCACCGTTTCATTTTTGGTTCCCACCTGTAATAGCAGGCCTTTCTCTGTTGCCTGCCTTTATGCTTCTTACCTGGCAAAAAATTGCTCCAATTTTTGCCATTGCCACCTTCACCTCAACTTTAACTAGCGACGTTCTCTTAGTGGCAAGAATCAGGGCATTATGGGGCGGGATCGCGGGCCTAAACCAAACCGACATTCGCTCCTTACTAACCTACTCCTCAATCGCACATACAGGCTGAATGTTAACTGCTGTCAACAGAGACGTCACTGTTTTATCTATTTATGTGATGACTTACATTTTAATTAACCTCTCAATTTACACCACTTTAACCTCACCAAGCTCAAAATCCCACAAGCAGCTATTCGCCACCCACAAGCCGATTAACTCACTATTACTAGCCACCAGCATTCTCTCCCTGGGAGGCTTACCCCCACTCGCAGGGTTCATTATAAAGCTTCTTGTTATTAAGTCCACCCAAGCTAGGTTATCTGTCCTCACAGCTTTAATTTTCGGTGCCCTGGTGAGTCTTTTCTATTACCTGTCTTTAACCTTTTCCCCATTATTAGAACTGGCTAAAATACAGCTGAGTAAGACCCACATTTCAAAGTCCTCTATTATGTTCTCTCTCGCCCAAGTCTTACCACTATCCTCGCTTCTATTCTTCTTTTAAGTAGGGTAAGCTAATTCAAGCTGTTGGGCTCATAACCCAAAAATAGACACACTCTCCCTTCTACTCACCTAAAAAACCTAAAAATATTGGTCAATATACCGTGCGCCCATGGGCCTATCTCTCCCACTCCAAAGACCCCTCACGCCACTCATGGATAACCCCCACAAACAACAATAGTAAAAAAACCAGCAACATTAAACACCCTCCAAACCACATTAAAGGCCCCCCAACAACCAATACAGCAGGAAATAGTAAAACAATCTCTACATCAAAAACCACAAAGATAACAGCCAACAAGAAAAACCGCAAAGAAAAAGGCACCCGAGAAGACCCCATCGGATCAAACCCACACTCAAACGCACTGGACTTCTCCCGACCAGACATAGCAGAAAATCCCAGGAACAGCCCAACAACCAACAACACAGCCCCCAACACCCTCGACAATAAAATCCTCACCATAACTTTTTCCATATACCTGTTAAACAAGTATACCACCACCTACTAGGGGAGATTTATTTACTATTATTATAAAATCTTATAGTAACCTAAACTACTAAGTAAAGAGAGAGAATGATAGTTCTATACTTTAAATAAAAGATTTGATTTGCAATCAATCATTGAGTTTCCATACCACTCTAGAACTACACAAAGGACCTCGGAGAATATTTGCCTTGAAACCAAAAAGAAAGTGTTCGACTCACTTATCCTTTTACCCACCCTTCACCTCAATGCTAACTGAGTGTCTTCGCACGTTGACTTTTCGCGTCAAAGGGGTATATTAAGTACATTTAGCTATTCCAAAATTCTCTACAACCCTAAAACTATTAATTCTATCCAGATTATGCTTACTACTACTTTACGAGGTTATGTACTATGGTATACCAACCAGTCTGATAGTATCAGCCACGGACCCACTAACAACCAATCCGCCAATAACTACCACCCTAACTCCTAATGAACCCAGAGACCTTACCACCAGCATAACCACAAGGGGCTATGACGTAGTGCCAAGCCAAGCCCACACAAATATTGCCGAGACGTAACCCGCTTAAAGCTAAACCTTAAACCCATATCCTCATAGGGATTTAAGTTAAACAAACTAATAGCCTTCAAAGCTATAATTGGTCCACAACCAATCTCTACCATAACTTAGACAAGAAACTTAATGTATTATGGTTTCGGCCCATAAAAAGGCATACTTATGCCCTTGTTTTAAATATTTCATTGACGTATCAGATTAACTACACCAATTAAACTACATATGGTAGCCCACGCACATTGTGCCTAAGCGGTTAGCCTCTGAAAAGCCTTTAACAGACTATATTAGTAAACTAACCCAAAACTTTATTCACCAAGTTAAGGCTATGCCCACAACACCAATGTCCTATTTTAGCTAAGCTATGAAATTACGCGCTAGAAAACAGGTGAACAGGGGTGGCTAAAGTGGTGCCAGCAGTCGCGGTTATACCTCTGCCCCAAGCTAATCCCCTCAAACCAGGGTATAAAGCTAACAATGGCCTAATGATTACCTTTCTACGTAAAAAATAAATTACAACTAAACCCAGACAAGCCTTACACTTTAACCCCAACAAACCACAACCTCAAAACTCGGATTAGATACCCGACTACTGTGTGGCCCAACACAAAAAGAACACTAAAAGCGAAAGCTCAAACCTCAAACAATGTGGCGGTGCTTAATTCCTCATCAGGGGATCCTGTGTCTTAATTCGATAATCCACGAAAATCTTAACTTTCCTAGCACTCAGCTTGTGTATGGCCGTTTATGCTTGCTCAAAAAAGACCCCAAAGGAAGCAACAGGGCCACTTCCCCGCAATTCAGGTGACATACAGCCAATGGAAAGCTGACTCATGGGATACAAATAAACACACTATCAGAGTTAAAACTTAAATATTTAACAAAGGAGGACTTGAAAGTAAGATCCGCATCCATAAAACCGGTCTGAACAAGAACTTAAGTGCGCACAAATCGCCCGTCACTCCGGCAGTAAAGCCGGATAAGTCGTAACATAGTAGGGGTAATGGAAATTGCCCCTATCACGTCCATGGTGGCCGAGACACCTAGGCACCGAGCTTTTAACCCGGTCACAGTTATATATACTCCAGGACAGCTTTGATGAAGCTGATTAGCATCGGTCTTGTAAACCGAAGACTAGAGTATACCCTCTCCAGAGCTACAAAAGCAAAGTGGCCGAGAATGAGGCAAAAGATTGTAGCTCTTTACACGGGCCACCCCCTTTGCAAGCCAACACACTAACTCACAACGTCAAACCTAAAGAAAACCCCCACACTATCCAGTACCACTCAAAACCCCTCACCTTTAAATACCCGTAAGGGTAACCATTCAGCATAAAACAGAAAAGCTAACCCCTCATCCCTTTTGCATCATGGAGAAGCAACACAAATTTAACAACACTAAACTCCCGAACAACTATGAGCTACTAAACCTTAAAAATCAATGTATCACAATTGATAGAGTAACTTTTAGTAGGAGTAACAAGCCTTTCATATAGTTAGATAGCTGGCTTTCCATTAAAAAGCATCAAAGTGCTGCCCTATAGAAAACACTATGCCTAAGCCCCTATAGGTGCTAGTCTTCTGAGGATTAGCTCAGAAGAAGGATAAAAATATAGAAATCAAACCACTTTAAAAGTAGGCCCAAAAACAGCCAACAAATAGCGTTCTAGTTAATAGCCACGCACTTATAGTAATATCAAAGTCTAAATTTTTCTCACTAAAGGAACCTAGCGCAACACACAACTCGCTAATGTACCGGCATTCTATTAGTATTCAACAACCAGTTTTCCACAAAACTTAAAAGAACTGAAACCAAAACCCAAATATAAACGAATCTATATAAAGCGAACTCGGCAATAATGTTCTCTGCCTGTTTACCAAAAACATCGTCTTCTGATCACAGACATAGAAGATAATGCCTGCCCAGTGAAACTTTAAACGGCCGCGTTAGCGTGAGCGTGCTAAGGTAGCGTAATAAATAGCCCCTTAATTGGGGGCCAGTGAAAGGCAAGACTAGGAACACCTGTGCTTTTTATATTAAAAAAACTTTTCATCTAAGTGAAAAGACTTAGATACCAGAGGAAGACGAAAAGACCCCGCGGAACTTTACCATCTAAAACACTGCCGCCCAGAAGCACAAAAGTGTAATAGGTTTGATTGGGGCAATCTCGGAACCACCTAAGCTTCCGACCATCACTTATAACGCATCCAAAATTTGATGTAGGCAATAAAGCAGTTACCCCGGGGATAACAGCGTCATCCAACTTAAGAGTACACATCGAAAGTTGGGTTTGCGACCTCGATGTTGGCTTAAGGTCATCCACATTAGTGCAACCGCTATGGGAGGACAGTCTGTTCGACTTTTATACCCTTACACGAGCTGAGTTAAGACCGGCGCAAGCTAGGTTGGTTTCTATCTCCTCTATTAACATTCTCCTTGATTGTACGAAAGGACCCCAAGGGGTGCACTCAACCTAAGCACAAAATAAACTATCCCTCACTAACTTTAATAGCACCTTAAGCAGGTTAGTATATCAATACCGCTGACTTAGGATCAGCAAATAAGTAATCACTTACCTGCCAAGGTATCATTATCCAACCAATCAGGGGAAGAAGCTACAATTAGCAATTAGTTGTTACCTAATAGATAGTGAATAAACCTCACCTACCCCAATAACCCATGGCCCAGAAAGTAGTTTATGTAAAACAAAAACTTTGGGAGTTTTAGATTTAGCCCTGCTAATTTTCTGAATCAAACTGCCAATACGAAAAGCTCACCCAGTAATCAAAATCCTGAACAACTCTCTTTATGACCTTCCAGCCCCATCAAACCTATCCACCTGATGAAACTTTGGGTCCCTCTTAGGCCTATGCCTCGTTAGACAAATTATTACAGGCCTTTTCTTAGCTATACACTACACATCAAACGTGGACTTAGCCTTCTACTCCGTTTCGCACATTTCCCGAGACGTAAACTATGGTTGACTTATGCGAGCCATCCACGCAAATGGTGCCTCCCTCTTCTTCATCTGCATCTACCTACACTCAGGTCGTGGAATGTACTACGGCTCATATCTAGCCAAAGAAACATGAAATATTGGCGTTATTCTAATATTTCTAACTATAGCAACAGCCTTTCTAGGTTACGTACTACCGTGAGGCCAAATATCCTTCTGAGGCGCCACAGTAATTACCAACCTACTATCAGCAATCCCGTATGTAGGAAGAACTCTGGTTTATTGGCTATGAGGAGGCTTCTCAGTATCCAACGCAACTTTAAGACGATTCTTTGTTCTGCACTTTGTCCTCCCCTTTGCTATTGCGGCCTTGGCCGCAATCCACCTTCTATTCCTCCACGAATCTGGGTCCAACAACCCACTAGGCATCTCCTCAAATGCCAACCTCATCCCATTCCATATCTACTACACCACAAAAGACGCTGTAGGCTTTATAGTTGCTTTGTGTATGTTAGCAACCATTTGCTTTTTCTCCCCAAACCTCCTAAGAGACCCAGAAAACTTCATTCCAGCAAATCCACTAAGAACCCCAATTCACATTCAACCAGAGTGGTACTTCCTATTTGCCTACGCAATCTTGCGCTCCATCCCTAATAAATTGGGTGGGGTAATTGCCCTAGTTATGTCAATTTTAATTTTAGTCCTTATGCCACTAACTCACCTTAACACAATACGATCCACCTCATTTTACCCACTAAACCAAACCCTTTTCTGAGGCTTCGTAAGAGTTTTCCTTATCTTAACTTGAATTGGTAAACAGCCCGTAGAAGACCCTTTCATTTGAGTGGGTCAAACTTTTTCAGTCTTATATTTCTCATATTTCATCATTGCCCCGCTCATAACCAAAGTATGAGACTTAATCATTTTTCACGAGCCTAAGTAACCTAAACAACACCAAGGACAGATAGTTTAACCTTAAAACATAACACTGAAAATGTTAAACTGGCGCCTGCCTCTCTCCATCCTCCTAACTAAAATATTCATCTGTCAAATAACCTAACCATAAACTACTAAAAGAGTGGAGCAACAGCTAATACAACAAATACTACAGCAACAAAAATCCGAGTGAAAACTAACAACCTACCCTTTTGCATTATATGAGAAAGCATGACCCCACTCCCCAAGCCTTTAAACACACCCTGTCCACCAAAAACCTCTATTCACCCCTGGTCCAACCGCAAATGTGCAAGAACACCCCCCTTTAAGCCAACACCAGCCACTAGTCTACCAGAAATCAGGCCTATAAACCACATCGTGGATAAAAACCACCCCAAACCCCCAACCGACGTTCTCCTAAACTTCCAAACTGCCAAATAACTAATAAACCCATACAGCAATCCAGCAAAAGTAACAAAACCAATAATAACCTTCCCAAAAATACCAACAACCTCAAACCCATTTACAGACGCCCACACCCCCTGCATAAAGTACCCCCCTAAAATTGCCCCAACTCTTAACACCCCAATAGAAATCACCATATAACCCCTTTCAACCCCAAAAGAAAGCATAGGGCTCCCAAAAGTCTGCCCAAATACGGCCGCTAATAAAATCCGTAAACTGTAAACAAGCCTTAACCCAGCTCCAACCAACATAATAACAATCTCTAATCCGCCCCTAAGCCCACTAAAAGCCCCCTCTAAAATTAGATCCTTAGAATAAAACCCCCTAAGAAAAGGCACCCCACATAAAGCCCCACTCCTAAGGACCAAACATCCCCCACTAAAAGGTAATATTAGGCCAATCCCCCCCAAAATCCGACCATCTTGCGTATCCCCAGTTGAATGGATAATTGACCCAGCACATAAAAACAGCAAGGCCTTAAACAAAGCATGAGTAAAAAGATGAAAAACAGCGATAAGTGGATAACCAATTCCTACTGTAAACATTATAAGCCCCAACTGCCTGAGCGTTGACAAAGCAATAATTTTTTTCAGGTCCACCTCACAACAAGCCCTCAATCCGGCCATTACTATCGTTAAAGCCCCCACTTTCCTCAAAACCCACAAGGTCTCAGGCCTTTCAAGTAAAGATCTATAAAACCGAATCACCAGATAAACACCAGCAGTAACCAGAGTAGACGAATGCACAAGAGCCGACACCGGAGTAGGTGCAGCTATTGCCGCTGGCAACCAAGCAGAAAATGGAATCTGAGCCCTCTTAGTCATAGCCCCAACAACCACCAACACACAAATAAACACCCCAAAACCACCAAACATCCCATACCCAAAACGCCACTCGCCCCAATTCACCAAAAAACAAATAGCAAGAATTAACAAAGCGTCCCCAATACGATTAGCCAAAACAGTTAGCATCCCCGCGGCCAAGGACTTTTTGTTTTGATAGTAAATCACCAAAGCAAAAGACACAATACCCAAGCCATCCCAACCCAAAAGAACCGTGACTAGCCTAGGAACAAAAATCAACAAATTCATTGACCCAACAAACCCCATAATCAATAACATAAATCGTCGCATAAAAACCTCTCTCTCCATGTAAGACACCCTAAACAAAGATACCGAACCAGAAATTAGACAGACAAAACAGGAAAAAACAACTCTAGTGTAATCAACAACAACAGGTAAGGTTCAATCCACACCGCATAAGAAAAAAAACTGCCACTCGACCAGAAAACCACCCCCTAAATAAACAGCCCCACAAACCCCAAACACTCACAAAGCCAAACTAGCGGAAAATAAAAAAACAGACGATAATAAAGGAGCCCCCAAATGCTTCAAAGCTTTCATGTAGCACCACGAGTCACCCCGTACTAGCAGCCCAACAATCTACTCCTTAACTCTACTTATGCTATATCCCTTATAGGTAGAGAATACGGAGTACCCTATCCCCCCCCTCTACTCTCTATATTACCCATTCTACCTTATATCTACTCCTTAACTCTACTTATGCTATATCCCTTATAGGTAGAGAATACGGAGTACCCTATCCCCCCCCTCTACTCTCTATATTACCCATTCTACCTTATATCTACTCCTTAACTCTACTTATGCTATATCCCTTATAGGTAGAGAATACGGAGTACCCTATCCCCCCCCTCTACTCTCTATATTACCCATTCTACCTTATATCTACTCCTTAACTCTACTTATGCTATATGCCTTATAGGTAGAGAATACGGAGTACCCTATCCCCCCCCTCTACTCTCTATATTACCCATTCTACCTTATATCTACTCCTTAACTCTACTTATGCTATATGCCTTATAGGTAGAGAATACGGAGTACCCTATCCCCCCCCTCTACTCTCTATATTACCCATTCTACCTTATATCTACTCCTTAACTCTACTTATGCTATATGCCTTATAGGTAGAGAATACGGAGTACCCTATCCCCCCCCTCTACTCTCTATATTACCCATTCTACCTTATATCTACTCCTTAACTCTACTTATGCTATATGCCTTATAGGTAGAGAATACGGAGTACCCTATCCCCCCCCTCTACTCTCTATATTACCCATTCTACCTTATATCTACTCCTTAACTCTACTTATGCTATATGCCTTATAGGTAGAGAATACGGAGTACCCTATCCCCCCCCTCTACTCTCTATATTACCCATTCTACCTTATATCTACTCCTTAACTCTACTTATGCTATATGCCTTATAGGTAGAGAATACGGAGTACCCTATCCCCCCCCTCTACTCTCTATATTACCCATTCTACCTTATATCTATACTTTACACCCATCCGCAACTTCCTCACCTATTGTAAAAATTTCAATTGTTGAAAACTATAAGCTCTTGTATAAACAAACTAACTATCATTGAATTGAAGGCTAGTGGTTTTCACGAATGAGTTTGGATCATTAGATGGAGTTAAAGTCTCCGCCTTTAATCAACCTGACTCAAGTGCCCTGTAGTATATTCAACTAATACTGTAAACTGCAACTTTACCAAAGCAACAGCCAGGACATAAGATATCACGCCGGAGGAACGGACTACCCTGATGAGGCAGAACACGGGCTCATACCCTGATATTTTCAGAGGTAGTATATAAATTACAATTTGCTTACACCAAGTAAAAGGCCCATAACCCCTTTGAAGTAAAGTGGGCAGAAAAGTGCCTCAGATTTAAGCTCTGATCAGGGAGACCACTCCCTTTACTACATTACTCAACACATTATTTCAACCCTCACTACATACCTATTAATCCTTCTAGGTGTAGCCTTTTTTACGTTACTAGAACGTAAAGCTCTGGGCTACTTTCAGATTCGAAAAGGCCCAAACAAAGTAGGAATAATTGGAATTCCACAACCACTAGCTGACGCCTTAAAACTCTTCGTAAAAGAGTGAGTTATACCGACATCTTCTAACTACCTACCATTCATTATAACCCCAACAATTATACTTATCTTAGCACTTAGCCTATGGCAGCTATACCCGTCATTTATACTGACATCTCAAATAATCCTAGGCATACTACTATTCCTATGTATCTCCTCACTAGCCGTTTACACAACTCTCATAGCCGGATGATCTTCCAACTCCAAGTACGCGCTCTTGGGAGCTATTCGAGCTATAGCTCAAACTATCTCTTACGAAGTAACCATAACATTAATCATTTTATTTTACTTATTCTTAAGCATAAAAATAGACTTAATTACAGTTCGACTGACTAACACACTAATACCTGCTGCTATTCTTTTCCTGCCGCTTAGGGCTATATGAACTGCAGTAATCCTAGCCGAAACAAATCGAGCCCCATTTGACTTCGCTGAAGGAGAGTCTGAACTAGTCTCTGGCTTTAATGTTGAATATGGTGGAGCCGGCTTCGCTTTTTTATTTATAGCTGAATACAGAAACATTTTGATAATAAGCCTTCTCACATCTTGCATGTTAACGGGCACTCTAATTATATCTATCCCAATAGCAATCGTCTTTCTTTGGGCTCGAGCCACCTTACCACGCTACCGATACGATCTTTTAATGGCAATAGCTTGAAAATCCTTTCTACCAGTAAGGCTAGCCATTCTCCTAGGCCTAATTCCCCTCTTAATTATTTAAACAACTTGCCGCTCTAACATCGGTAGTATACAAGTACAGTTGCCTTCCAAGCAAAAAGCCCACCTTGGCCGATGTAATCACCCTCCTTACCTTATCCGCTTTATGGCTATACCTAATAACCTCAATAATTTTACCAATACACCCTCTATCCCTAGGTATAATAGTGTTGGTGTTAGCCTTCATCAACTGTGTTCTCGTTAGGACAATAAGCCCATGATACGCTTACATACTATTTTTTATTTTTATTGGTGGAATATTAGTCATATTTGCCTACATCGCATCACTTTCCCCAAACATAACATTTTTCATTAACCCACAACTATTGCCAATTACCCTAACAATCACAACCATCGTCTGCTTCACAGACCTAGGCTTTACCTCAGACCACCAGACTAACTCAGACCTTAGCCTAAGGTTAAACTCTACGGCCCAAGCCCTAAGATCCCTCTACTCTCAAAGAGGAAACAGCTGCGTAATCTTACTAGCTTGCGTATTACTTTTTACTATAATTGCAAGGGTCAAACTATGTAAACCAAAAATAGGGGCTTTACGCCCATACTTCTAACTTATACTACCTCAAGCAAAAAACAGCTAGTTAAATATTTATAAGAAACAGGTCAACCTTACCCCCACCACTATCAAAGAAAACACTAGCACAAAGTTAACCACATAATTGACAAACTCCTCCATTAACCTCCCACCACGAACTCAAAGCGGACTCTGACCATGTTGAGTGGCAGAATAAACATACCAAGAGTACAAACCACTTAAAAAGGTTATGACTCCCGTTAAGACAGCAAAAACCACGGAATACCTCAAAACAGAGATACCTAACATTAACTCAGCCCACAAATTTAAAGAAGGCGGAGCGGCTATATTAATAGCACACATTAAAAACCAACATAAAGCAACACCAGGAATCAAGGCCAATCCGCCCTTTACTAAATACAAACTTCGAGTCCTATAACACTTATACGTCTCCCTAGCCAAAAAGAACATCCCAGAAGAACAGAGCCCATGCGCAACTATTATCAGCAAACAGCCTAAATACCCTCACTCAGTATTTGAAAATACCCCGCCTAAAACCAATCTTATATGCCCAACTGAGGAATAAGCCACTAAGGCCTTTACATCATTTTGAGCGAAACAAATTACACTTGCAATAACCCCACCCCCTAGCCCAAGGCAAAACATCCCAGTTATAACAAAACAACTAAAGCCACCTAACACATAAAAAATTCGAATCAACCCATAACCACCCAATTTCAATAAAACACCGGCTAGGATCATAGACCCAGCCACTGGCGCCTCCACATGGGCCTTTGGCAACCACAAATGAAACCCATAAATTGGTAACTTTACCACAAAAGCTAATGAAGCGCACAAGGTAACCAATCACCTTAACCCAAAACCCCCACAATGACCCGACCACCAAAAAACAGATCCACTTCTAACCAAAACCAATAAAATCAAAACCAACAATGGCAAAGAAGCCCTAACAGTATAAAGCATTATATACTTCCCAGCCTGCAATCGCTCAGGTTGATACCCCCACCCCAAAATAATTAACAAAATAGGAATCAACCTAAACTCAAACATAACATAAAAATTCAACATAGACCTAAGCCTAAAGCAAAAAACTAGTACCACAGTTAAAGCTAAAACCCTAAAAATAAACCTCACAGAATTATTTCCACTCTTATAAACATCCCGCACTCTAGCCAATACCCTTAACCCTGAAACCAAGATAGTCAAAGATACAAGCCCAAAAGAATAACTATCTACAACCATTATCTCACCACAACACCCACCCAACCCAATAGAACTAAACCATATCTCAAGCCTCACAAAAAACATGACAACACAACCCCAAGTGAACCCCCACCACAACACTAACCCACTGAATAAACCAAAGACACCAATTACCACTCCCATAACAAGTAACCTAAAAATGGCCCGCAGTAAGTCCACCAACGTAATCACTCCCAGTTCTACGAACCAAAGAAACCAATACACTTAACCCCAACGCCGCTTCACACACCCCAAAACCCAAAAAAACCAAACAAACACTCCTCAACCCCCCGAGAAATCAAACTACCCCCAAAATCATAATATAAATGCTTAATGTAAAAATCTCCATCCTCAACAAAGCCCCAAAAAGCCTCTTTCGCTGCGATATTAAACACACCCCGCCAACCAACACCCCAATAGCCCCAACACCCACAGCAGAAAAAAATCTCAGTTACTTATTTAAGCTTCAATCCACTATTAAACTTCCACCCAATCTTAGACTTACTAACCATACCCACTTTAGCTATCCCATCGCAAATCTTATACTCTCCTCCAACTCCCCACCAAAAAACCACTATTAATATCACCCAACAAACTATAAAAGACAAAAAAACTACCACTCAAGACATAGGGCTTAATTGAGGCACAAAAGAATGCCTTACAGGCAATAAGAGCTTGACAAGCTCATGTTATTTTTTAACTAATCCTTTAACTCTTAGTGCTTACGTCCTATAGGATGATCAGAAGAGTACAACCCAACCAATAAGACAAAAACATAGGCTTGTAAGAACCTTACAGCAAACTCAAATATAACATAACCCCACATTACCACTCTCCCAAATAACCCCCCAACAAAAGACCCCCCACAAATAAACCCAACCAAATATTCACCAATAACATGCAACATAAGATGCCCCATAGTGATGTTAGCGGCCAACCGAACCCCCAAAGTAATTGGACGAATTAAAATACTAACCCTTTCAATTAACACAAGTAACGGAATAAGCCCACTTGGCCTACCTGTAGGAACCAAGTGGGCCGCTCTTTGACCTCAAGAATAAACCCACCCGCTAAGAATCAAGCAAAACCAAACAACCCCAGCCAACACGAAAGTCAGTGCCAAGTGTCTAGTCGGCCTAAAAACATCAGGCACCATCCCAGAAATATTCACAATAAAAATTATTACAAATAAAGAAATCTGACCCAAAGCAAAACCCCCAAAAAACTTGCCTGAACAACTTTTCACTAACCCAATAATCAACTCGACCGACAAAGAAAAAACAACCATAACACCAGGAACTCCCGCCCAAAACTGCACCAGTGAAATTAACAGCCCCACAAAACCCCTCAATCACACAAGACCCCAAATACTAAACCCGGAATATACCCCAGCATCCAAAGATGAAAAAATATCCATTAACATTCAAGCTTAAAGCCTACTACCTAAGACCCCCACCAATAAATACACAAATACAAAAAGATTCAAACCACATCAACAAAATGCCAATACCAAGCAGCAGCCTCAAACCCAAAATGATGCGAAGTAGAAAAATGATGCAAATAGCATCGAGCCGTACAAACAACTAAAAAAGCCCTACCAATTAAAACATGTAATCCGTGGAACCCCGTTATAACAAAAAAAGTAGACCCATAAACCCTATCAGCAACCCTAAATGATGCCTCCTGATACTCCCCCCACTGTAAAACAGTAAAATACAAGCCCAAAAATACAGTCAAACCTAAACCATACAAAGCTTCTTCACGGTTTCCAGCCATCAACGCATGATGAGCCCAAGTAACCCTCACACCAGAACCTAATAGTACGGCCGTATTCAACAACGGAACCTTAAACGGATTCAACGGCAAAATACCTACTGGCGGCCAAACACAACCTAATTCAACACTAGGAACCAACCTGCTGTGAAAAAACCCCCAAAAAAACGCAAAAAAGAAACATACCTCAGAAAAAATAAACAAAACCATTCCCCAACGAAGATTTATCCTAACCCAACTAGTGTGATAACCCTGATAAGTGCCCTCCCGTACCACATCTCGCCACCATTGAACTATAGTTAGAATAATTACTAAAAGCCCTAATAATATCAAACCCACACCCTTACCATGAAACCACCTAACTAACCCAACAGTTAAAAACAACGCCCCACTTGCCGCAGTAAAAGGTCACGGACTAAACTCAACCAAATGAAAAGGATTACGTAGCATTCTAACTATTCACCTCTTTAGTTATTAGATAGTAAGACAACTTTTGCAACTTGTCTATTTGAGTGAAACGAAGCAGGAAAAACACCATCCTGCCATTCAAAAGAAGTCCCCAATGCCCTTCCCCAAATAACAGACCGCTGAGAAACAAACGACTCCAATAATATAAACATAAACAACAGCACAGAAACAAAAGAAATCAACGACCCCCAAGAAGACACCACATTTCACTTTGCAAACCTATCTGGATAATCAGAATATCGCCGTGGCATTCCAGCCAAACCCAAAAAATGTTGTGGGAAAAAGGTTAAGTTAACACCAACAAACATCAAAATAAAGTGAACCTTTCTCCAAACGGCATGAAAAGTAACCCCAGAAACTAACGGGTACCAGTACCTAAAAGCTCTAAACAACGCAAAAACAGCTCCCATCCTCAACACGTAATGAAAATGAGCCACCACATAGTAAGTATCATGTAATACAATATCAAGCGAAGAATTTGATAACACAATCCCAGTCAACCCACCAACAGTAAACAAAAAAATAAACCCTAAAGCCCACATAATTGGCGGCTCAGTCTTATTAACAAAACCGTGAATAGTTGCTAACCACCTAAAAACCTTAATACCAGTTGGCACAGCAATAATCATTGTTGCAGCAGTAAAATAAGCTCGAGTATCCACATCCATGCCCACAGTAAACATATGGTGAGCCCAAACAATAAACCCCAACACCCCAATTGACACAATGGCATACACCATCCCCAAATAACCAAAAACCTGCTTCTTCCCAGCATAGTGCATCACAATATGCGAAATTATGCCAAATCCTGGCAAAATTAAAATATACACCTCAGGATGCCCAAAAAACCAAAACAAGTGTATATATAAAATAGGGTCGCCTCCCCCAGTTGGGTCAAAAAATGAAGTGTTAAGATTACGGTCAGTAAGCAACATCGTAATCGCCCCAGCCAACACAGGCAACGCCGCAACCAACAAAACCGCTGTTACCGTCACAGCTCAAACAAACAACGGAATACGCTCAGCCACCACACCAGGAGATCGCATATTCCCCACAGTAGAAATAAAGTTAATAGCACCCAAAATAGAAGAAGCACCAGCTAGATGTAACGAAAAAATAGCCAAATCTACTGAAGCCCCAGAATGAGCAACATTCCCAGACAAAGGCGGATAAACCGTCCACCCAGTCCCCACACCACTCTCCACTAACGAAGATCTCAATAATAAAAAAAGAGCTGGCACAAGCAACCAAAACCTCAAATTATTTAAACGAGGAAAAGCCATATCAGGAGCCCCAATTATCAGCGGAATAAGCCAATTCCCGAAACCGCCAATCATTATAGGTATAACCAAAAAGAAAATTATTATAAAAGCATGTGCTGTAACAATAACATTATACAACTGATCATCCCCCAACAACCTACCAGGCTGCCCCAACTCTGCCCGAATCAAAAGCCTTAAAGCCAACCCAATTAACCCAGACCACAAAGCCAACAACAAATACAACGTACCAATATCCTTATGGTTTGTAGAACATAGTCACCGCAA